AAAAAAGTAACTATCATACCCTTTTCTGACGAATCATATAGTCCTACGATTTCATCGACTAATAAAGTTATCAAATGAATTGTAATTACAATTGAAACGATAGAAAAGGATATATGAGTTAATATATGCTCTAAAGTTGAAAATATCATAAAAATTATTAAAAGGGGGTCCCGCAATTATAGGAATTGAAATCGGGAATTGAATTCATTATAGGACTTACTCTTTTAGAAGATGCCATGCCGCCACTCGGACTCGAACCGAGATGCTCTAGCACTGCTTCCTAAGAGCAGCGTGTCTACCTATTTCACCATAGCGGCTTATTCGAAATCATAATAACCTATTTTTATTCAATCGTCGAGATTGAAGGAGTTAATTAAATGCAATATTTTTTTAGGAAACCATTAAATTGATGAATAAAAACTTGTTTAAGAATTAGGGATTTAAACGTTTTCGTTAATAATATTTATTATCTTTTTATTTATTATTTTAGAATGTCAATTTTATTTAACTGAACTAAAAATGTAGTTTTTCGTAAGTTATTACTTTATGTTTTCCTAAAACAAAAATGTTACGGTTGGAACTAGATTATTTTGACTTCAATCCATAGATAGAACTAAAAGCAATGTTCTGTCTCGTTTGCATTTTTTAATGATTCATTTATTTTATCATTTATTTTATTAATCTAAAATAAAAAAAGAATTTTATCGATAAAATATAATTTTTATATAACACAATTTCAGCGATACACTCAAGGGGTTTTTGTAAATATTTGCATAGTTATTTTTATATGAATTCTTAGGGTTTTTCGTTGTGTAGAGAATTTGTGTTAAGATTTAGCAACCCAATTAAGTTAGGTATTAGTATGGGTGTATCAATTATATAACAATATTTTATATTTCTATCGAAATTGTACCGTACTTCAAAAAATACTTTATAAATTTTTAAATTAATATATATTATATCTTTGATATATATTATATTTTGATCGATCTTCCAATCGAACCATAGGATCTAAAACGGATCACTCAAAATTGGCACATTAGTCATATAACTACCTAAAAATGTAAAAGGGGATTTTTTTAATTAAATTGGGTTAAAGAGTTTATATAGTGATAATAATTTAGAAAAATAATGATTTAGAAGATTATAAAACATATTTAAAACTAAATCAATTAGTTTCAACGAACCCTTCTTTTAATATATAATAATATATAATTATAATATCTTTTAATATATAATTATAATATTTTTAATATATAATTATAATATATAATAAAAAATAAATTTATTTTTATTATTGATTCAAGTCGATGGGGAAAGTGAGAATCCCCATCCTGAAAATTATAAAATATACTAAAACGAAAGGTGAACCCTTGTGCTTGTATTTATCCTTTTTTCAAACAAAAAAGTACCATTAATTTTTCGAATTAAGTAGACAACAGAATTCTTATCTATATCAGAAATGAAAGAAAAAAGACGCCTTCTAAATTAAAACATTATGAAACTAATTATTTTTATTTATGATTTATATTTATTATATAAATATAAAATAATAAAATAATTTTTTTTATATATATTATTTTTTATTATATATAAATTATATAAATATAAATTATTTTACTATTATGATGTTAATTAAAATTCTTATAACTTATAAATATTATAAAAAAATTAGAAACAAAATTAGATTACTTTTCTAATTAGACCGATTAAGATTTTTTATTGTATTGTTTGATTACTATTATTTATTTGTTACACAAAAAAAACTTTTAGAACTCCCGGTAGAAAGAGATTTCGCTAATGAAAAAGCTTTCAATGCTGCCCGATATCCCTTCCTTTTCCAAATATTTTTACGAATCCGTTTTTTTGAAATAGAGGTGCGTTTTTTTGGAACTGCCATTAAAAAATTATATTATAATAGGTTCTTCGGTTGGATGTGAAAGACATCTATTGTTCAAAATCAATTTTTCTTTACTGTTCTCTATCTATTTATTCTCTAAATCATACTCCCTTCATAAAAAAGGGGGGTGTGTAAAAATCGCATAAAATATTACTAACAACAATCCCCTATGCCAAATAGAATTGATTGAAGTTGATAAAATACAATACAAACAAAAAAGAAAAGATTGTGCGTTTAGTTTTCTTTCTATTTTCGTCGTGTTACATTTATACATGTAATAAAATACATCAAAAGGTTAATAACCCAACCCCTCTATCGCTTAATTAAAAAACTTTAATAATTTTCTATTATATTAATTAATTTAATTGGTCAAACTCGAAGAAAGAGTACACCCAACTTTAATTCTCAAATTCGAGTGGGACTAGTAGTTAATCTGTTAAAGGATACAAAATCTATAATTTTTTTATTATATTATATATTATAAAAGGCATTTTATTTGCCCTTTTTTTTATTTTACATAAAATAAAGTGTTGGATATCATAGCATTTCCTACAAATAGCTTTTATTGTAATGGAAGACAATCAATTAGTTACAAAACAAATTGTTTAATGATTCTGAATAACCGAATTACAATTACAATAAATAGTTTTTATGGGTCAAGTTATGCGCTTTATGATTCATACCAAACACTGTTTTTGGTGTAATTATCTATCCTCGCTCTATAGATATAAAAGATATAAATAAATTATTGTAATACGTAATAATTATAATTAGAATGCAAATTTTATTTAAGTTTTATTTTATATATCTTAATTTTTTTTTATTAACTGACCCCTTTCAACAGAAAACAAATAAGAACCGGTGAATCAGAAACAATTAATATTAATTAAGAAAAATATTTTATTTTTTTTTTATGGAATATACATATCAATATTCATGGATTATACCTTTCATTCCACTTCCAGTTCCAATGTTAATTGGAGCAGGACTTCTACTTTTTCCAACGGCAACAAAAAATCTTCGCCGTATGTGGGCTTTTCCGAGTGTTTTATTGTTAAGTATAGTTATGATTTTTTCAGCCCATTTTTCTATTCAGGAAATAAATAACAATTCCGTCTATCAATATGTATGGTCTTGGACCATCAATAATGATTTTTATTTAGAATTTGGCTGCTTGGTTGATCCACTTACTTCTATTATGTCAATATTAATCACTACTGTTGGAATGATGGTTCTTATTTATAGTGATAATTATATGTCTCATGATCAGGGATATTTGAGATTTTTTGCTTATATGAGTTTTTCCAATACTTCAATGTTGGGATTAGTTACTAGTTCTAATTTGATACAAATTTATATTTTTTGGGAATTGGTTGGAATGTGTTCTTATCTATTAATAGGTTTTTGGTTCACACGACCTAGTGCGGCGAATGCTTGTCAAAAAGCGTTTGTAACTAATCGTGTCGGGGATTTCGGTTTATTATTAGGAATTTTGGGTTTTTATTGGATAACGGGTAGTTTTGAATTTCGGGATTTGTTTGAGATATTTAATAACTTGGTTTATAATAATGAGGTTAATTTTTTATTTGTTACCTTATGCGCCTTCCTATTATTTGCCGGCGCAGTTGCAAAATCCGCCCAATTTCCCCTTCATGTATGGTTACCTGATGCCATGGAAGGGCCTACCCCCATTTCGGCTCTTATACATGCCGCTACTATGGTAGCAGCAGGGATTTTTCTTGTAGCTCGGCTTCTTCCTCTTTTCATAGTTATACCTTACATAATAAATCTAATAGCTTTGACAGGTATAATAACATTACTTTTAGGAGCCACTTTAGCTCTTGCTCAAAAAGATATTAAGAAAAGCTTAGCTTATTCTACAATGTCTCAATTGGGTTATATGATGTTAGCTCTAGGTATGGGGTCTTATCGAGTTGCTTTATTTCATTTGATTACTCATGCCTATTCGAAAGCATTGTTGTTCTTAGGATCTGGATCAATTATTCATTCGATGGAAACTATTGTTGGATATTCTCCAGATAAAAGTCAGAATATGGTTCTTATGGGCGGTTTAAGAAAACATGTACCAATTACAAAAACCGCTTTTTTATTAGGTACACTTTCTCTTTGTGGTATTCCACCTCTTGCTTGTTTTTGGTCCAAAGATGAAATTCTTAATGATAGTTGGTTGTATTCACCGATTTTTGCAATAATAGCTTGTTCCACGGCAGGATTAACTGCATTTTATATGTTTCGTATCTATTTACTTACTTTTGAAGGACATTTAAATGTTTATTTTCAAAATTACAGCGGCAAAAAAAATAGCTCGTTCTATTCAATGTCTCTCTGGGGTAAAGAAGGAAAAAAAATTATTAAAACAAGCTTTCGTTTATTAGATTTTTTAACTACGAAAAACAATGAAAAAACTTATTTTTTAAACACGTATTGGATTAATAATAATGGAAATGTAAGAAGTATGGTACATCCGTTTATTAGTATTGCTCGTTTTGGCACTAAAAACACTTTCTCATATCCCCACGAGTCGGACAATACTATGTTATTTCCGATGCTTGTATTAGTTTTATTTACGTTGTTCATTGGGGCCGTAGGAATTCCGTTATTCAATCAGGAAGGAATGGATTTGGATATACTATCCAAATTCTTAAGTTCGTCTATAAACCTTTTACATAAAAATAGAAACCATTCTGTAGATTGGTATGAATTTATCACAAATGCAACTTTTTCCGTTAGTATAGCTTATTTCGGAATTCTTATATCGTCTTTTTTATATAAGCCTGTTTATTCATCTTTACAAAATTTAAATTTATTTAATTCATTTGTTAGAAGTGTTCCTAATAAAATTAAAGTTTTGGGGGGTAAAATAATAAATGTGATATATAATTGGTCATATAATCGTGGTTACATAGATTTTTTTTATGTAATATCCTTTACTAAAGGTATAAGAAGATTAGCTGAACTAACTCATTTTTTTGATAGACGAGTAATTGATGGAATTACGAATGGAGTCGGTATTGCGAGTTTTTTCGTAGGAGAGGTTATCAAATATGTAGGGGGTGGTCGAATTTCTTCTTATCTTTTA